ATGTCATAATGTGACACTATATAATGATGATAATTTATACCACATATCATTAAAAAAAAATATACAACCGGCCCTCGTTTTAGGGGTTTTTCGAGGATACCGCGTATATTTGGGGGGAGGGGGGGTTTTTCCCAAAAAATTTATGTATATATATTTTTTTTTTTTTTTTTTTTTTTTTTTTTTTTTCAATTTTTTTCAATTTTTTTGATTTTTTTGATTTCGTTTCAGGGGGGTATCTATATAACTATGCCCGAATATAGATCTATGTACTAAATAGTGCTATGTTCCATACATTGATTAAATAGTCTTATGTCCGAAATGTAGTTAAATGTGTCAAATAAATTTATGTCCTTTACATTAATTAAGTAGTTGTTCCTTACACTGAATGGTCGAAACCCATGAACTGTATTTCTTAAATGTATATTCGATTATTCATTACCCACTGTGTCTTTCATAGCTTCATAATTATTCTCCCGTAACGGTTAAATAGCTCAACTTGACAAATAATGACCTGTGAATTAGAAAGTAGCTAAGTCATGCAAATATTATGTCGAGGGTAGCTCGAGTTTGAACGGTAGAGCCGGCCGCAACCCTCGAGGGTTTACGATTGCTTGCATCCCCCCCCAAAAAGACTGGGAGGACGAGAACTGCTGAGACGATTAAGAGATAGGGTGTCAGCAAAGGGAACTAGAGGATGAGGAGTTCTGATACGATTAAGAGACGATAGCGTGTTAAGGGTGCCAAATGTGGGTTTGAACAATTAATGGGGATTATTCAATTACCGTACCACAAACCGTGCAAAGGTGGATAGAATAGATTATTGCTGATTTCTCGCCAACCTGCATAATTAAAGGGATTGTAAATTAATGGTTATGAAAGAATGAATGCTATTGGATAATTGATTATCAGTTAATGAGTATTACGGATATGTATTATGTAATGAAATAGGGGAATGTCTATTAATGAGTATTAAGCATAGATATGTAATGATATAAAGATATGTCTGTTAATGGTTACTAAGCAAATATATGTGATGGAATAGGAGTATGTCTGTTAATGTACGATAATTATATGTATGTAATGATATAAAGGTATATCTATTAATGAGTATTAAACATAAATATGTAATGATATAGGGGTATATCTATTAATGAGTATTAAACATAGATATGTAATGATATAGGGGTATATCTATTAATGAGTATTAAACATAGATATGTAATGATATAGGGGTATATCTATTAATGAGTATTAAACATAGATATGTAATGATATAGGGGTATATCTATTAATGAGTATTAAACATAGATATGTAATGATATAGGGGTATATCTATTAATGAGTATTAAACATAGATATGTAATGATATAGGGGTATATCTATTAATGAGTATTAAACATAGAGTATGTGGTATTAATAGTGTGTAGTTATATATGTGGATTGTACATATGGATGTAAGGGGTATAGAATGTACTATATAGTGGATATTAGGTAGTATGGGGCTTAATCATTAATATGTTAAACTGACTAACCTGTAAAAACACATATATCGTGTTGTTAGGTTTTTCAGGAGGTAGTTTAATTTAAAATCTTGGCTTTGGGAGCCAAGGATAGGAGTTTGATCCTCTTCTTCCTGAAATGTTCTGGGAGGGGTTTTCACCCTCGATCTTCGGTTTACAAGACCGATGCCTTGATAATCTAGGCTACCAGGACTAATTTATAGTTTGAGTATTTTGTTTTCTCATCAACCAGCAATAGGTAGTAAGATAAGGAATAATGAGAAGTAGGTAATTGAGGCGATTTGGCCAATTATGATAAATGGTTGTTCTACTGGTTGACCGCCAATTCATGTTAGGATAATAGTGTTTGTGACTAATGTTCAAAAGAGGAATTGTGTGATGGGTCGGAATGTTAGGCTTCGTTGTTTTGAGGTGTGTAAAAGGGGAATTAGTATAAGGATAAAGATGGAGAAAATAAGGGCGAGAACTCCACCTAGTTTATTTGGGATAGAGCGCAGGATGGCGTAGGCAAATAGAAAATATCATTCTGGTTTAATATGAGGGGGTGTAACTAATGGGTTTGCTGGGATAAAGTTTTCTGTGTCGCCTAGGATGTTTGGTAAGAATAAGGCTAATAGGGTAAGTAAAGAGATTAGGATAAAGAAGCCTAATAGGTCTTTGTATGTGTAATAGGGGTGAAACGGGATTTTGTCTATGTCTGAATTTAATCCAGTAGGGTTGTTGGAACCTGTTTCGTGTAGAAATAGGATATGGATAAGTGTGAGTGCTGTGATTACAAATGGAAATAAGAAGTGGAAGGCGAAGAATCGGGTTAGGGTAGCATTGTCTACTGAGAAGCCTCCTCAGATTCATTGTACTAATATATCTCCAATGTAAGGGAAAGCAGAGAAGAGATTTGTAATAACGGTAGCGCCTCAGAAGGATATTTGTCCTCATGGAAGGACATAGCCTACGAAGGCAGTAGCTATAAGTAGAAATAATAGTATTACTCCGATGTTTCATGTTTCTTTGTAAAGATAGGATCCATAATAAATACCTCGGGCAATATGGAGATAAATACAAACAAAGAATATAGAGGCACCGTTGGCATGGATGTTGCGAATAAGTCAACCGTAATTAACGTCTCGGCAGATATGTGCTACTGATGAAAATGCGGTTGAGATATCTGCGGTGTAGTGTATGGCTAGGAAGAGTCCTGTTAGGATTTGGATAATAAGGCAGAGTCCTAGTAGTGAGCCGAAGTTTCATCAGGTAGAGATATTGACGGGGGCTGGAAGATCAATTAAAGCGTGATTAATGATTTTAAATAGGGGATGTGTCTTTCGGATGTTTGTTGTGGTCATTTGGTTCTTATAGTTGAATAACAACGGTAGTTTTTCGGATTATTGGTCTTAGTTAGAATCTGAGTAGGAATATATGACTTATTTTTTATTTATCTTAATAGTTTGTTTTGTTTTAGGTTTAATAGCGGTAGCATCTAATCCTTCTCCGTATTTTGCTGCATTAGGTTTGGTAGTTTCAGCTGGGATAGGCTGTGGTTTATTGGTTGGGTTTGGGAGTTCTTTTTTATCATTGGTATTGTTTTTAATTTATTTGGGGGGTATGTTGGTTGTTTTTGCTTATACGGCAGCGCTTGCTGCGGAGCCTTATCCTGAATCATGGGGGGATTGGTCTGTGTTAATTTATACTATAGTTTATTTTGGCAGTCTTGTTTGTGTTAATAAGTATTTTGTTGGGGGTTGGGGATGGTTTAATGGTGAAGAGGTTGGTGGGTTGGATATGGTTCGTGGGGATTTTAGTGGTGTGGCGTTGTTGTATTCTTATGGTGGAGGTATATTGGTATTAGGGGGGTGAATATTGCTTTTAACATTGTTTGTTGTTTTGGAGCTAACTCGTGGTACATCTTGGGGAGCGTTACGGGTGGTTTAGGTAATTATTAGGATGGATAGGATAAGTGTAAGGAAAAAGATTATAATATAGGTTTTAATAAAGCCTTGTTGGGGTTGTGTGGATAATTTGATTATAGGTGTTTGTTGGATAATTGTGTTTTTTGGTCCAATTTTTTCATTTCAGGAGAGATCAATTAAATGGGTTGAGATGTTTTGGGCTCATTGTAGATTAATTTTTGGGATGAGTCGATGTATAATTGATGGGAAATATCCTAGTATGTTGGAAAAGTTATGGGTTGATGGATTTGGGTTAGTTTTAAGTTGTGTTTTTGTTAGGTTGGCGAGTTCTAGGGCTAGGGTAAAGCCTATAATTGTTACTAGGAGGGCTGATAGTTTAAGGAGTGGTGATATTGTTATGATTTGAGTTTTTGTTGGTGTTATGTTGGAGGTGATGATAAAGCCTGCTAGTATGCTTCCATAGGCTAGGCGTTTTAATGGGTTAATTACTATTGGGTTATTTTCGTTGATTGGTGGGAGTGTTGAAAATCGTGGGAAGTTTATTAAAGTAAAGAAGATTAGACGAAGGCTGTAGATAGCGGTGAATGAGGTAGCAAGAAGGGTTATGGTTAGGGCTCAGGCGTTTAGGTGAGAGGTGTTTATTGCTTCAATGATGGCGTCTTTTGAAAAGAAACCAGATAGGAAAGGTATACCTGTTAAGGCTAGGCTGCCGATTGTTATAGTTGATGAGGTGAATGGTAGGAGTTTATGTAGTCCTCCTATTTTTCGAATATCTTGTTCATCGTTTAGGCTGTGGATAATTGAGCCGGAACATAGGAATAGTATGGCTTTGAAGAAAGCGTGTGTACAAATGTGGAGGAAAGCTAGTTGGGGTTGGTTGAGGCCAATTGTAACTATTATTAAACCTAGTTGGCTTGATGTGGAGAAGGCGATGATTTTTTTAATATCATTTTGTGTGAGGGCGCAAATAGCCGTGAATAGTGTGGTGAGTGCTCCCAAACAGAGACAGGTTGTTAGGATTAGTTGGTTTTCTTGGAAAAGGGGATGAAGGCGGATTAGTAAGAAGATACCTGCTACGACTATTGTACTAGAATGAAGTAGGGCAGAAACTGGTGTGGGGCCTTCTATGGCTGATGGGAGCCATGGGTGTAATCCGAATTGTGCTGATTTTCCGGCAGCAGCTAGAATTAAACCAAATAGTGGTAGAGTTAAGTCTATGTTTTTTGATAGGAGAAATAATTGTTGGGTTTCTCATGAGTTGAGGTTAATGGCTAATCAGGCTATACTAAGGATTAATCCGATGTCTCCAATGCGATTGTAGATTACTGCTTGGAGGGCAGCAGTGTTGGCGTCTGCCCGGCTAAATCATCAGCTGATTAATAGAAAAGATATAATACCAACTCCTTCTCATCCGATGAATAGTTGGAATAAATTATTGGCTGTAATTAGGATAATTATTGTGATTAGGAATAAGAGAAGATACTTGAAGAATTGGTTAAGGTTTGGATCTGAGTGTATGTATCATAGGGCGAATTCTAGGATTGATCATGTGACATAAAGGGCTACTGGGGTGAAGATAATAGAATATATATCAAATTTGAAGCTAATATTAATGTCAAGTGTGTTTAGGTTAAATCAATTTAGGTTTGTTGTGATTGATTCTAGTCCTTGGTCAAGGAAGATGAATAAGGGAATAAGGCTAATAAGGAATGAGAGTTTTACAGAAGTTTTAACGTGTGTCAGGGATCAGTTTGGGTTGGAGAGTTCTTTTGGGTGGAGGGTTGAGGACAGGATTGGGTAAAGAAGTAGTAGGAAGATAAGTAGAAATGTTGAATTGAAGATTGTTGAATTCATAACCCTTGCTTGGAGTTGCACCAAGAGTTTTTGGTTCCTAAGACCAATAGATGGCTATTATCTTTCAAGGGTAAGTGAGCCATGGATTTGAACCATGAATTGGAGAGTTAGCAGTTCTCTTTGTCCCAGACCTCTCTTGGTAATTAAAAAGGTTTTAACTTTTGTTTTTAGAACCACAATCTAATGTTTTGATTAAACTATAATTACAGGTTGTCCACCCTAGAATAAGTTCAGGTTTAAAAATGAGTAGGAGTGTTGGGATTAAATGTAGATAGATAAGAAGATGTTCTCGTGTGTGGGTTGGGTTTATGGAGAGAAGATGTTGTGATGTTGGACCTCGTTGTGTTATAGTAAATATATAGAGTGAGTAGGAGGCTGTTAATAGGACGCCTAATCCGGTTGCTATAATAGTCCAGTTAGATCATTTAAATAGAGAGGTGATAATTAATAGCTCTCCTATTAGATTAGGGGAAGGTGGAAGAGCAAGGTTTGCTAGGTTAATAAGGAATCACGAGGTTCCTATAAGGGGCAGGATAATTTGTATGCCGCGAGCTAGGAGTAATGTTCGACTGTGGGTGCGTTCATAGTTGGTATTAGCTAGACAAAAGAGGGCAGAGGAGATTAAACCGTGGGCGATTATTAGGGTGGTAGCCCCTGCGAAGCTTCATGGTGTTTGAATTAGGATGGCTGCTGCTGCTAAACCTATGTGGCTGACTGACGAGTAGGCAATTAATGATTTAAGGTCTGTTTGTCGTAGGCAGATTGAGCTAGTTATAATAACACCTCAAATGGCTAGAATAAGGAATGGATAAGCTATTTCTTTTATTGTTGGGTTGAGTATAACGATAATTCGTATTATGCCGTAACCTCCTAGTTTAAGAAGGATTGCAGCCAGGATTATGGAGCCGGCGATGGGGGCTTCAACGTGGGCTTTGGGTAGTCAAAGGTGGATTCCGTAAAGGGGTATTTTAACGAGGAATGCGATTAGGCAGGCGAACCATCAGAATATGTTTGCTCATGTTGAGGCATTATTGGTTTGGGGATATTGTAAAATTAATATAGAAAGGGTTCCGAGGTCTTTTTGTAGGGCAAGGAGTGCAATTAGTAGTGGGAGTGATCCTATAAGAGTATAAAATAGGAAGTAGGTGCCTGCGTTTAGTCGTTCGGCTTGATTACCCCATCGAGTGATAATAATAAGTGTAGGAATAAGTGTAGCTTCAAATATAATATAGAATATAATTATTTCTGTGGCACTGAAGGCTAGGATTAGGAATGTTTGTAATAAGATAAGTAGGGTAATGTAGGTGCGTTGTCGTGGATATGGTTCATTGCTTAGGTGGTTTTGGCTAGCAAGGAGTATTAATGGAAGAAGTCAACAAGTTAGGATAAGAAGAGGGGAAGATAGTGGATCTACTCCTAAATAGTGATTAGAGAATTCTCAGCCTACTTCGAGATTTCATTTAAGTCATAGTAGGCTTGATATAGCGATTAGTAGGCTATAGGTGATTGAGGTGGTTCATAGTCATTTTTTAGGTGAAAATCAGGCAATTGGGAGTAGTATAATTGTCGGGATAATAATTTTTAACATTGTAATAGGTTAAGGTTTTTAAGTTGATCAGAGCCGTGGGTTCGGGTGGTGGCTACTAAAAGGGCTAAGCCTGAGCTTGCTTCGCAAGCTGAAAAGGTAAGTAGAATTATAGGAGCTAGTGAGCATGAGGATGAATTTATTGTTAAGGATCATAAGGCAATTGCAATAAATAGGGATAATATTATTCCTTCTAAACAGATTAATGCTGATAGTAGGTGTGAGCGGTTTAGAGCAAGTCCAGTTAAGCTTAGTATAAATGCTGAGGCAAAGGTGAAGTGAATAGGGGACATAAGGTATTTATGGATTTTCACCATAATCTATTAAGCCGAAATTAATGGTCTTGGGTTGTTGGACTAAATACCTATTCTGCTCATTCTAATCCTCCTTGTAGTCATTCGTAGATAAGGCCTAAGGCGAGTAGAATTAGAATGGTTGTTGTTCATAGGATAGTAGTGAGGGGGGAGTTAAGTTGGTCTCCTCAAGGAAGGGGTAGAAGGAGGGCAATTTCTAGGTCGAAAAGTAGGAATAGGATTGCTACTAAGAAGAAGCGTATGGAGAATGGTAGGCGTGCGGTTCCTAATGGATCAAAGCCACATTCGTAGGGTGACATTTTTTCAGTATCTGGGTTAATTGTGGGTAACCAAAAGGCAATTAAAACTAGGATTAGGGAAATGAGGGCCGTTATGGCGATAGTAAATGTGATAAGGTTCATTACTTTTCCTTGGATTTTAACCAAGATTAAATGATTGGAAGTCATTTGTACTAGCTTATACTAGAAAAGTATTATGAACCTCATCAATAGATTGAGACATAAAGGAATAATCAGACTACATCAACAAAGTGTCAGTATCATGCAGCGGCTTCAAAGCCAAAGTGGTGTTCTGATGTGAAGTGGTACTGGATTTGTCGTAGAAGGCAGACTGCTAGGAATGTGGAGCCAATAATTACATGGAGGCCATGGAATCCTGTGGCAACAAAAAATGTTGTTCCGTAGATTCCATCAGCGATAGTAAAAGGGGCTTCATAGTATTCTATGGCTTGGAGTGCAGTGAAGTAAAAACCTAAGATAATTGTAAATGTTAGGGCTTGGATAGCTTCTTTTCGGTTACCTTCTATAATGCTATGGTGGGCTCAAGTAACAGTAACTCCGGAAGCTAGGAGGACAGCTGTGTTTAGAAGTGGGACTTCAAATGGGTCTAAGGGGTAAATGCCTTTTGGTGGTCAATAACCTCCTAGTTCAGGAGTTGGGGCTAAGCTAGAATGGTAGAAGGCTCAGAAGAAACCTAGGAAGAAAAAGACTTCTGATGTAATAAATAGAATTATTCCATAGCGTAGTCCTTTTTGTACAGGTAATGTGTGGTGTCCTTGGAATGTTCCTTCTCGGATTACATCTCGTCATCATTGGATTATAGTAAGAAATAGCAGTAATAATCCTAGATATAAAAGGGATAGAGAGTGAAAGTGGAATCAAATGGCAAGGCCTGAAGTTATAAGGAGGGCAGCTACGGCTCCTGTTAGTGGTCACGGGCTAGGGTCAACTATATGATATGCATGTGCTTGGTGGGCCATTGGTTAGACGTTTTCTTGTAAGTAAAGACTTAGGAGGAGAATAAATACATAGGCTTGAATTATTGCTACAGCTACTTCTAAAATAGTTAGTAGAAATAAAATTAGTGAGGTTAGGATGGCTACTGTGGGCATGATTGTGATTAATACGAAGGCTGCGGTTGCGATTAATTGTATTAGTAGGTGGCCTGCCGTTAAGTTGGCTGTGAGCCGCACTCCAAGTGCTAGTGGGCGAATAAACAGACTGATGGTTTCGATAATAATTAGGATGGGAACTAATGGAGTGGGTGTGCCTTCTGGTAGAAGGTGTCCTAGGGCGATGGTGGGTTGATTTAGTATACCAATTAAGACGGTTGTAAGTCATATTGGTAGAGCAAATGTTATGTTGAGCGAGAGTTGTGTGGTTGGGGTAAATGTATAGGGGAGAAGACCTAGGAGATTTAAGGTGATAAGAAATAATATTAGTGCTGTTAAGATTATGGCTCATTTATGTCCTCCTAAATTTAGTGGTTGTATAAGTTGATAGGTGAAGCGATTAATAAATCATGATTGTAAAGTTATTAATCGATTATTAAGTCATCGATTAGAGGGGGTTGGAAAGATTATTCATGGAATTATAATTGCTACGGCAATTAGGGGAATTCCTAGTAGTGATGGGCTTAGGAATTGGTCAAAGAAGCTTAAGTTCATGGTCAGTTTCAGGGTTCTGGTTTTGGTTTTTCAGTGTTTTTTGGTGTAGGGTTAGTATTGAAAAGGTAAGAGGTTACTTTTTGGGGCATAGCAACTAGGAAAAATAACCACGAGAAAAGAAAGATAAAGAATCAGGGGTTTGGGTTTAGTTGGGGCATATCATTAAGGGTGGTTGGGAGTCACCAATTTTTAGCTTAAAAGGCTAATGCTGGACCCGGTTTAGCTTCTTAATGAAAGTTCTTCTAACATTAATGAAGATCAGTTTTCAAAGTGTTCTAGAGGAACTGCTTCAACTACAATAGGTATAAAGCTGTGATTAGCTCCGCAGATTTCTGAACATTGACCATAGTAAACTCCAGGTCGTGAAATAATAAAGGCGGTTTGATTTAGGCGTCCTGGGACTGCGTCTATTTTTACGCCTAATGTTGGTACTGCTCAAGAATGTAATACGTCTTCTGCGGTGACTAATACGCGAATGGGGGATTGTATAGGGATTACTATTCGGTGGTCTGTTTCTAGAAGTCGGAAAAATCCTGGGTTTAAGTCTTCAGTTTGGATTATATAGGAGTCGAATTCAAGGTCTTGGTAATCTGTATATTCATAGCTTCAGTATCATTGATGTCCTAGAGCTTTAATTGTGATATGGGGATCATTAATTTCGTCTATTAAATATAAGATTCGTAGGGAGGGTAATGCGATTATAATTAGGATAATTGCTGGGATAATAGTTCAAATGATTTCAATTTCTTGTGAGTCGAGAATATATTTGTTAGTGAGTTTGGTTGAGACCATTGCTACAATAATGTAAAGAACTAAAGAACTAATAAGGAATACAATTATTAATGTATGGTCGTGGAAATGGAGGAGTTCTTCTATGACTGGTGAAGCTGCATCTTGGAAACCTAATTGTGAGGGATGTGCCATTATGTAAGATTCGTGGGAGTTAAACCCACAATTATGCCCTGACAAGGTAGTGTAATAATTTTACTAGAATCTCAAGAAAGTGACAGAGTGGTTATGTGGTTGGCTTGAAACTAACATATGGGGGTTCAATTCCTTCCTTTCTTGGAAGTTAATAAGATGACTGTTGAACTTGGACGAATGCTGGTTCTTCGTATGTATGGTAGGGTGGGGGGCAACCATGTAATCATTCTACATTTGTATGTGGTAATTCAATGTATAGGATTTCACGTTTTGAGGCGAAAGCTTCTCAGATAATGAATAGGAATATAATGACGGCTACTAGGGAGATTAATGATCCAATAGAGGAGACTACATTTCATAGGGTATAGGCATCTGGGTAATCTGAATAACGTCGTGGTATACCTGCTAGGCCAAGGAAATGTTGAGGGAAGAAGGTTATGTTTACTCCAATAAATATTACTAGGAATTGGGCTTTTGTTCAGGCAGAATGTAATGTAAATCCTGTTATCAGGGGGAATCAGTGGACGAATCCTGCTATAATAGCAAATACTGCTCCTATTGATAAAACATAATGGAAATGGGCTACGACATAGTAAGTGTCGTGGAGGACAATGTCAAGGGATGAGTTTGCTAGGACGATTCCTGTTAAACCCCCAACTGTAAATAAGAAGATGAAACCTAATGCTCAGAGTATAGGTGTTTCTCATTTAATTGAACCTCCGTGGAGGGTTGCTAGTCAACTAAAAACTTTTACTCCTGTTGGAATAGCAATGATTATTGTTGCTGAGGTGAAGTAAGCTCGAGTATCTACGTCTATTCCAACTGTAAATATATGGTGGGCTCATACGATGAAACCGAGTAATCCAATTGCTATTATTGCTCATACTATGCCTATATAACCAAAAGGTTCTTTTTTACCTGAATAGTAGGCAACTACATGAGAGATTATTCCAAAACCTGGTAAAATTAGGATATAAACTTCAGGGTGACCAAAAAATCAAAATAAATGTTGGTAGAGGATTGGATCTCCTCCACCCGCTGGATCAAAGAAGGTTGTATTTAGGTTACGGTCTGTAAGGAGTATGGTAATCCCTGCTGCTAGTACTGGTAGTGAGAGTAGAAGGAGGACGGTTGTTACAAGAATAGATCAAACGAATAAAGGTGTTTGGTATTGAGAGATTGCTGGGGGTTTCATATTAATAATAGTTGTAATAAAATTAATGGATGCTAAAATGGAGGAGACTCCAGCTAAGTGTAGTGAAAAGATGGCTAGGTCTACAGAGGCTCCAGCATGGGCAAGGTTACCAGCAAGTGGGGGATATACAGTTCAACCTGTACCGGCTCCGGCTTCAACTCCAGCAGAGGTTAATAAAAGAAGGAATGATGGGGGTAATAGTCAGAAACTTATATTATTTATACGTGGAAATGCTATGTCTGGAGCACCAATTATAAGGGGAACCAGTCAGTTGCCAAATCCCCCAATTATAATTGGTATAACTATAAAGAAGATTATTACAAAGGCATGGGCGGTTACAATTACATTATAGATTTGGTCATCTCCAAGGAGAGCTCCTGGTTGGCTGAGTTCTGTCCGGATAAGCAGGCTTAAGCCAGTGCCGACTATTCCTGCTCAAGCACCGAAAATCAAATATAGGGTGCCAATATCTTTATGATTTGTAGAGAATAATCAACGATTAATTGCCACAGGTAAGATGGCTGAGTTTTAAGCGGCGGATTGTAGCTCCGTAGAGAGAGGTTAAAATCCTCTTCTTATCACAGCTCTGTAGTAAAGGCATTACACGAGATTGCAAATCTTGAGACGGAGATTAGGCTCTCCCGGGGCTTCTCCCGCCTCACTCGCCTACGGCGGGAGAAGCCTAGATAAAAGTTCGCAGGATTGAACGCTTAGCTGTTAACTAAGATTTTGTAGGATCGAGGCCTATTTATCTAGAAGGTTTTAGCTTAATTAAAGTATCTGAGTTGCATTCAGAGGATGTGGGATAGAATCCTGCAAATCTTAGCAGAAATTAAGAGGTTTTCACTCTTGCTTAAAGCTTTGAAGGCTTTTGGTCTGGTTAACCTAAATTTCTTATGATACTAATATAAGTATGGATGGTGTTAGGGGAAGAAGGAGGATGGAGATGGATGCGGTGGAGGTTAAGATAAGGTTTGGTTGGGTAGGTTTTGTTCGTCATGTGGTTATATGGGTTATGGGGTTAGGTGAAAGGGTAAGGGTTGTAACATAGCATAAGCGTAGATAGAAGAATAGGCTGAGTAGGGTTGCCATGGCTATAATAGTGGCTGGGATTATTAGGTCTTGTTTGGTTAATTCTTGAAGGATTAATCATTTTGGCATGAAGCCTGTTAATGGTGGAAGGCCTCCCAGGGATAGTAGTGTTGTTAATGTAATGATAGTGAGTAGGGGGGATTTTGTTGTTGATAGAGCAATGGAATTGATTTTGGTGGAGTTAAATGTATTAAATAATAAGAATATTGAGGTGGTTAGGGTGATATATAGAATAAGGTTTAGGGTAGTTAGGTTTGGGGCAAAATGTAGGATGGTGACTATTCAACCTAGGTGGGCGATTGATGAGTATGCTAAGATTTTTCGTAGTTGTGTTTGGTTAAGGCCTCCTCAGCCCCCAATAATAATGGATAGGATGCCAAATAGTATAAGTAGATGGGGGTTTAAGAGATGGTGGAGTTGAAGTAGAATTGCAAATGGTGCAAGTTTTTGTCATGTGGATATAACAAGGCCAGTGATTAGGTTTAGTCCTTGAAGGACTTCTGGTAATCAGAAGTGTATTGGTGCCAGACCAATTTTTAATGCTAATGCAATTGTGATTAGTGTGGCAGAGGTTGGGTTTATTATTTCAGTGATGTCTCACTGGCCTGTGGTTCAGGCGTTTGTTGTTCCAGCAAATAAGAGAAGTGCCGAGGCTGTGGCTTGTGTTAGAAAGTACTTTGTGGTTGCTTCTACTGCTCGTGGGTGTTGTTGTTGGATTATTAATGGGATAATAGCTATTGTATTAATTTCAAGTCCTATTCAAATTAAGAGTCAATGTGATCCGATGAATGTGATTGTGGTGCCTAGTCCTAGACTTGAGATTAGAATTGATAATACAAGAGGGTTCATTAGTAGAGGAAGGATTTTAACCAACATGTTTGGGGTATGGGCCCAAAAGCTTTAATTAGCTGACTTTACTTAGGAAATAGTATAATTGGGAGTACTAAGAGTTTTGATCTCTAAGGAGTAGGTTCGAGTCCTATTTTTCTAAAGGAAGAGGAATGATTTTAACATTCATTATCCACTCTATCAAAGTGGCCCTTTGATTCAGGCACACTTCCGATTAGGTTATAGGGGGAAGGCTTGCTGTGGCGATAGGTAATGTGAGATGTCATAGGATTAGGGCTAGTGTAATTGGTAGAAAGTTTTTTCATACTAAGTGTATAAGTTGATCATAGCGAAATCGTGGGTAAGAGGCGCGAATTCATAGGAATAAAAGGGTTAGTAATATTGCTTTAATTATAAGGCTGAGTGTTGATAATTGTGGTAATAGTGGATTATAGGAGGTGCCTATAAATAGAATAACTGAGAGTGTGTTTATTATTAGGATATTAGAGTATTCGGCTAAGAAGAATAAGGCAAAAGGTCCTCCTGCATATTCGATGTTAAATCCTGAAACAAGTTCTGATTCACCTTCAGTAAGGTCGAATGGGGCCCGGTTTGTTTCTGCTAGTGTTGAGATGTATCATATTATGGCTAGCGGTCATCCTGGGATGATAAGTCAGATTGTTTCTTGGGATAAGTTAAATGTGTGAAGGGTAAACCCACCTGTGAAGATGATTATGGATAATAGGATGAGGCCTAGGGTAACTTCGTATGAGATAGTTTGTGCTACGGCACGTAGTGCCCCTATAAGGGCGTATTTAGAATTTGATGCTCAACCTGAACCTAGAATTGTATAAACGGTTAGACTTGAGATAGCTAGGATAAATAGTAATCCTAGGTTTAAGTTTAGGATTGAGTGTGGTAGGGGAAGTGGTATTCATATTAATAATGCTAGGGTTAATGCGATGGTTGGGGTGATTAGAAATAGGAATTGTGAGGAGAATGATGGTCGTACGGGTTCTTTTGTAAATAGTTTAAGTCCATCAGCGATAGGTTGTAAAAGTCCATAAGGACCCACTACATTTGGACCCTTGCGGAGTTGTATATAACCTAGGATTTTTCGTTCTACTAGGGTTAGGAAGGCTGTGGCTAATAATACTGGGATAATATAGGCTAAGGGGTTAATAATGTAAAGGAGGGTGAAGTTTAGCATAGTTAAGGAGAGGAGTTGAACCTCTGGATTAAAGAGCTTAGGTCTTTCGCAATTACCAGGCTCTGCCACCTTAACACAAACCATTATCTTTGGTTTATTTGTGATTTTCCCTTACCTATTTTAGTTGTTTTTCAATAGGTGGGAAAGAAGCGTGCTTGGAGCATTGGCTTCATTTTTCCGGTCCTTTCGTACTAGGAAAAATATCATCATAGATAGAAACTGACCTGGATTGCTCCGGTCTGAACTCAGATCACGTAGGACTATTAATCGTTGAACAAACGAACCCTTAATAGCAGCTACACCATTAGGATGTCCTGATCCAACATCGAGGTCGTAAACCCTTTCGGCGATAGGGACTCTAAGAAAGGATTGCGCTGTTATCCCTAGGGTAACTTGGTTCATTGATCAGGATGTATAATCCTGGGTCATTGTTCGGTAGATGTTCTATAAACTAGAAGTGTGGTTCTAGTTTTTAAGTATATTGAATACTCGATCGATAAGGGGGTTTTGTTTTTCCCCTTGGTCGCCCCAACCAAAAACAAGTTAAGTTAAATCTGTTTGAATTATTTTATGCCCTGAGGGAAAAGTTTTGGAAATAGTTAACTTAGGTGTTTAAAGCTCCATAGGGTCTTCTCGTCTTATGTTATTATTCTCGTTTCTGCACGAGAAGATCAATTTCATTGATTAGAAAATAGAGACAGATAAACTCTCGTGATGCCTTTCATACAGGTCTTCAATTAAAAGACAAATGATTACGCTACCTTCGCACGGTCAAGATACCGCGGCCGTTAAAAGAATCACAGGGCAGGCGAGACCTCTTATACTTATTGGGGCAAGAGGCGATGTTTTTGGTAAACAGGCGGAGTTTGTGTTTGCCGAGTTCCTTTATTTTCTTTTAATCTTTCCTATTAACACTCCTGTGTAGGATTAACGATATTTATGATGGGTTTTTCTTGTTATTTTTTGGTTTTATATTAGCCTCAGGCTGGCATCGGCTGATTGTCAGTGATTTAATTCTTTCTGACTTACACTGGTGTTAAGGGAGAGGTTTAACCTCTTATTACTCATTTTAGCATAAGTTCTTTTATCTAATGATAAAATTACCCAATATTGGGGAGAGGGTTTTGATGATATTATCAGGATTATTGGTTTAATAAGGGTTGGAGCTATGACGCTTGCTTTACAGGTGGCTGCTTTTAGGCCCACTGGGGGTGAGTGTTTCCTTTATATATTATGATCATTACCCATCTCGGAAAGTTGTTTCTTGGTTCAAAAGGGCTGTACCCCTTTTGAATAACTATTAATTATTACAGTTTACCTTGGTGAGTGTTTATTTGTGGTGGATTGGAATGATTAATGCAGAATTTAAGTTCTTTTCTTGGGTAACCAGCTATCACTAGGCTCGGTAGGCTTTTCACCTCTACTTGGGAGTCTTCCCACTCTTTTGCCACAGAGACGGGTTTGCTCTAGTATGCTGCTCCGAAGTAGCTCGTCTAGTTTCGGGAAGGTGGACTAAAAATCTTTTTGCCCAATTGTTCTGGCTAAATCATGATGCAAAAGGTACGAGGTCTAATCTCTGCTTTTTATTACTTGGATGATTTGTTTCATTTCTTTTTCAGCTTTCCCTTGCGGTACTATATCTATAGCTCTAAGTTTCCGTTCTATCGCCTATACTAGGAAGGTGAAAATGTTTTAAGTCAAGTTTGTAGGGTAGTTGATTTGATAGTGTTATGTTTTTTTTGGTGTTTAGGCTAGCTTTAAGGTTCAAAATGACTCGAGTTGCACGGGTATTTCCTCGGTGTAAGGGAGGTGCTTTACTAGTTTAGCTACATTTTGGTTATTCCAAGTGCACTTTCCAGTACACTTACCATGTTACGACTTGCCTCCTCTTTGGGGGTGTATTTATTTATGTAAGGAAAGGTTTATTGTTGAGGAGAGTGACGGGCGGTGTGTGCGCGCCTCAGAGCCAGTTTCAGGGTAGCATTCTAAGATTTTCTTACTGCTAAATCCACCTTTGAGTAATTTTTCATTTTACTGTTCGTTTTTTTCTTGGTAGAAAATGTAGCCCATTTCTTTCCACTTCATTCGCTACACCTCGACCTGACGTGTTGGAGGTTAATCCATTTTGCTTACTTTTGTTCCCTCATGGGGTGAGCTGACGACGGCGGTATATAGGCGGTTAGTGGCAAGAAGTGGTGAGGTTTAACGGGGATTATCGGTTATAGAACAGGCTCCTCTAGGTGGGTCTGGGGCACCGCCAAGTCCTTTGGGTTTAAAGCTAGCGCTTGTAGTACTCGGGCGAATAATATGGTATGGGTTTTAGCAGTATTTAAGGTTAAGCATAGTAGGGTATCTAATCCTAGTTTGGGTCTTAACTGTCGTGGGGTCAAAAGCTCTGTTAGTAGTAAAGTCACTTTCGTTGTTGTGTTTTCCGTTCATGGGTGCGTATGACAGCTTGATGAGGTCTTAACTTTAGTAAGGTTTAAGATTATTTTTAACCACCCTTTACGCCGTGGAGTATTAATGTGTGTTACTCGTATAACCGCGGTGGCTGGCACGAGATTGACCAACCCTTTTAACCATAACTGATTCAAGCTTGCGCTTATGTTTCAATATTAGTTACTGCTGAATTTCCTTGGGGATGTGGCTGAGCGAGGTGTCATGGGCTGTAACATTATATGTGCCTGATACCAACTCCTAAACAAATCATGGTATGATTAGGGCGTTCTCACCGGAATGCGGAAACTTGCATGTATAAATTTGGTTAAAATTAATACTGAGGCTAGGACCAAACCTGCTATGCTTGTGAAAAATTTGAGTTTTTATCTTAGCATCTTCAGTGCCATGCTTTGCATTAAGCTACACTAGC